TTCTGTTATTTAATGGAATTTTTTGTTATTCGGGATGATAGTTTTTTTCTTGGTTATTTTAGGTTTGTTGCATTTTTTTTTGCATGATTCAGGCCTTTTTTTAGTGTGAGCGGAATTGTGAATTTCTGTTAAAGGAAAACCTCGTTAATTTGCGTATTATTAATAAAAGCCTGTGGTATTTTCTGTTAAAGGAAAACCTCGTTAATTTGCGTATTATTAATAAAAGCCTGTGGTATTTTCTGTTAAAGGAAAACCTCGTTAATTTGCGTATTATTAATAAAAGCCTGTGGTATTTTCTGTTAAAGGAAAACCTCGTTAATTTGCGTATTATTAATAAAAGCCCGTGGGAAAAAAGTGAAAAAAAGTGCTAAAATAATATAAAATCCTTAGGGATACAGACCAATTATAGTGGGTATAGCTACCTATATGGGAAAAGGGAGAAGATATATATATAAGAGTTTATCTTCTAATACAGTAGACCCTATTTAATGTAGGTTAATTAATTAATTAATATAAAGTGTTTACTATAATATATAAAGGAAGCACTCTTATTTAAGATAATTGATTAATTAATGTAGGTATTTATATTAATATGTGTACCGTATCGTTTAAATAATGTTAGAATTTATTCTAGATCTCATTTTTTAACAGGTAAAAAAAAAAATGAGATCTAGAATATTCATGGGGTGGAGTGGTGAAGGGTTGCGTTGGGGGGGGTAGGGGCTTAGGTGGGGTTGGATTTATCTCGCTTGGGTGTTGGGTGGGTAACTTTGTGTTTTCGTGTACCGTGGATTTTATTTATTCCATGAAAGTGGTTTTGTCTGTCACGGTTGGTCTGTGGTCAGGGTTTTCCTACTAAGTTGGGCAAGAAAATTTTATTTAGGGGAGGAATTCGCTTGAATTTGCTTACTTTATGTTTTGTGGTAGGTTGAGTGTTTATATTAATTTTATTTGGGATCCAGTGTTGTTATTGTATTTATTAAGTAGTCAGTTTTATTCTTGCTGATTTGTTCAGTTTAGTTTTGTTTTATATGCAAGGTTTTGCGTGATTATTCTTTTATCTCTTAATGGGTCTGGGCTTCAGGGATTATGGGTGTAATTTAATTCGCATTATTTATTTTTATGGATTGTTTTTTATTTGACTTAGCAATAACTTATAGTACCGGCTGAGTTTGTGCCAGCAGCCGCGGTTATACATTAGGTGCTATTGAATATTTTCGGTTATGTAGTTTTATTATTGGTTTTAAACTTTATTTGGTTGATTTTGTTGGGTGAAATTTTAATTTTTGATTAGGTTGTATTTATTTTGTGTAAGCTGTGAAACCTTTGTTTGTAAACTAGGATTAGATACCCTATTATTTTTGGTGTTAATGTTGTTTCCTGGGTAGTATTAGTTATGTTCTTTAAACTCAAAGAATTTGGCGGTATTTTGTACCTTTCAGAGGAATCTGCCCCTTTATCGATAATCCACGTTGGACCTTACTTAATTTTTTTTTGTTTGTATACCGCCGTTGTGGTGAGGATCTTTTTAGTGTTTTAAATTTTCTGGTTTCATTATTGTGATTTATTTCAGGTCAAGGTGCAATTTGTTTTTAAGTGTGAGGTGGATTACATTATTTTGTTGGGATTTTGGATTATTGAATGGAATGTTTGGTATGAAATTGGATTTGATTGTAATTTGTTGTAGATTGTTCCGATGATTTAGGTTCTAGAATATGTACACATCGCCCGTCACTCTCATTTATTGATTGAGATAAGTCGTAACATAGTGGTCGTACCGGAAGGTGTGGCTAGATTGATCAGATTTTACCTGTGAGTTAGGAATTTCATTTACATTGAATTTTTTGTCGTGCAATTCGGCGTTGTCTGATGCGGATTATTTTATTTTTGTTTGTGTTTTATTGTTATTTTTGGCAAAGTATTGATTTGTTATTGTATTTCCTATTGATTTAATTCTTTTTGTTATAGTTTATTAGTACCGTGTGGGGCCTTGGATTTTGCTTTTGTAAGTTGATTTTTTTTGTTGTACCTTGTGTATCAGGGTTTACTTATTTTTATTATTTATTTTTATTTCCCGATTTCGGAGGAGTTAAGTTATTTGTTTAAGTTATTGTGTTATTAGTATTTATAACATTAATTTGGTAGTGATATGTTATTCGTCTTTGATGGTATCTGGTTTCTTGAGAAATGAATTTAATTTACACTTTTTGTTTAATGGTCATTTTTGTTTGTCTTTTTTAATTTGAGGTGAAGGTATTGGGGGATAAGCTTTGATTCTTTTTTATAATGGTAATTCATTTAAGTTGTTTTGTGGACTTTATGTTGGTTATTTATTTAAGTATTTTAAAATTTTACTGCTTGTTATTTGTGATTTTGGTTTTATTTAATTTTTTATTGAGATGTTTGGTTGAATTTTTTGACTATTGTACTTATGGTTGAATTAGTATATTTGGATTTTATATAATTTTGCTTTGATGTTAATTTTCTTAGAGGAATTAGGCAAAGGGTTGATGTTCGCCTGTTTATCAAAAACATCTCTTCTTGTTATTAATTTGAAGTATGGTCTGCCCACTGATATGTATTGAAGGGCCGCGGTATTTTGACCGTGCAAAGGTAGCGTAATCATTAGTTCTTTAATTGTGAACTGGTATGAATGGCTTGACGAGACATCATCTGTCTTTATTTTGGAATTTCTTATTGAATTTGGTCTTTAGGTAAAAATACCTAGATTTTTTTATGGGACGAGAAGACCCTATAGAGTTTTATATATTTTTTTCTTTATGGTTTGTTTAAGTGTTGTGTGAATTATAATTGTATTTTGTTGGGGCGATGGGAGGATAGAATTAACCCCTCCGTTGTTTTTTTCATTTATTTATGTTTTTTTGATCCTTTAATATTGATTGTAAGATTAAATTACCTTAGGGATAACAGCGTAATCTTTCTTGAGAGTTCATATTGACAGGAGGGTTTGCGACCTCGATGTTGGATTAAGATGAATTTTTGGTGTAGAGGCTTTAAATAAGTTATATTAGGTCTGTTCGACCTTTAAAATCTTACATGATCTGAGTTCAAACCGGCGTGAGCCAGGTTGGTTTCTATCTATAATTTTTTTTAATTTCTTAGTACGAGAGGACCAGATATTGGGAATAATTTTCTTTGCTTTGAATTTTATTAATTTACTATTTTGGCAGATAAGTGCGGTGGATTTAGAATCTATTTATGTATTTTTGTTTGATACATGTAGTAAGATGGATTTTTTATTTTTTGTTGTTGTTTTCCTTTTATTAATTATTTTTGTTCTTGTTGGTGTTGCTTTTCTTGTGCTTCTTGAGCGTAGGGTATTAGGTTACGTACATATTCGCAGGGGCCCTAATAGGGTTGGTTTTATTGGATTGTTTCAACCTTTTAGTGATGCTATTAAATTGTTTACTAGGGAGCAATATTTTCCTTTAGTTTCTAATTACTTGTGTTATTATTTTTCTCCAGTTTTTAGTTTATTTTTGTCTTTATTGATTTGAGTTTTAATTCCTTATTTGAGAGGTTTAATTACCTTTGAGTTGGGTTTATTATTCTTTTTGTGTTGTACTAGTTTGGGTGTCTATACTGTTATGGTTGCTGGTTGGTCCTCTAATTCTAATTATTCTTTATTGGGGGGTCTTCGTTCTGTAGCTCAGACTATTTCTTATGAAGTTAGTTTGGCTTTGATTTTATTGTCTTTTGTATTTTTGGTCTGTGGATATAATTTGGTTGACTTTTATTATTTTCAATCTTATTTATGATTAATTTTTTTTACTTTCCCTCTTTTTTTTGTATGATTTATTTCTTGTTTGGCAGAGACTAATCGTACTCCTTTTGATTTTGCTGAAGGTGAGTCGGAGTTGGTATCTGGTTTTAATGTTGAGTACGGTGCTGGTGGTTTTGCATTAATTTTTTTGGCTGAGTATGCTAGTATCTTGTTTATGAGATTACTTATTTGTGTCATTTTTTTGGGTTGTGATCTGGATTCTTTATTTTTTTATTTTAGGCTTTCTTTTATTTCTTTTTTGTTTGTTTGAATTCGTGGCACTTTGCCTCGTTTCCGTTATGATAAGTTGATATATTTGGCTTGAAGGAGATTTTTGCCTTTGTCTTTGAATTATCTTTTGTTCTTTTCGGGGGTTAGGTTGATCTTTTTCACTTTGGTTTAATGTGTATTAATTTGAGTACTAACTTAAGTTAGTAGGAGATTTTAACTCCTTTCTTGTGTTTTCAAGGCACATGCTTATTTACATATAGCTTTATAACTTATTTGTTTAATATATCTCAGTGCTTTGTTGTTAATGGATTTATGATGTAGTATAAGAAGTATACAATTGTTAAAATTTGTCCTGTTGTGATATAAGGGTCCTCTACTGGTCGGGCTCCAATTCATGTTAGTAGTAGAATTGTGTTTGTTATGATTCAGAATATTATTTGATTTATTGGGTAGAATTGTATTCCTCTGAATTTTGATTTGTATGTTGGTAAAATAAATAAGATTGCAATAGATACCACTAGTGCAATTACTCCTCCTAATTTATTAGGAATTGATCGTAGGATTGCGTAAGCGAATAGGAAGTATCATTCTGGTTGAATATGTACTGGTGTTACTAGTGGGTTGGCTGGGATGAAGTTGTCTGGATCTCCTAGAATATAAGGTTCTTTTAGAGATAGTGTTGTTAATACTGTAAATAGTACAATGAATCCTACAATGTCTTTGGTAGTGAAGTATGGGTGGAATGGGATTTTATCTACATCTCTTTTTGTTCCTATTGGATTATTTGATCCTGTTTGGTGAAGGAATAGTAGATGGATTACTACTATAGTTGCGATAATGAATGGTATCAGAAAGTGGAGGGTGAAGAATCGTGTAAGTGTGGCATTATCTACTGCAAATCCTCCCCATACCCATTGGACTAGGTCAATTCCTACGTAGGGTACTGCTGATAGTAAGTTTGTAATTACTGTTGCCCCTCAGAATGATATTTGTCCTCATGGTAGGACATATCCTAGGAAGGCTGTTGCTATTGTTGCAAATAAAATTAGTACTCCGATTGATCATGTATGTGTTAATTTATATGATCCATAGTAGATGTTTCGTCCAATGTGTATGTAAATACAGGTGAAGAATAAAGATGCTCCGTTTGCGTGGAGTGTTCGTAAAATTCATCCGTAGTTTACGTCTCGGCAGATGTGTGCTACTCTTGAGAATGCTATTTCTGTATTTGGGTGGTAGTGTATAGCTAAGAATAATCCTGTGGCAATTTGTATAATTAGGCAGATCCCTAGTAGGGATCCGAAATTTCATCATGCTCTAATATTGGCCGGAGTTGGTAAGTCAATTAGGGCTCTATTGATTACTTTTATTAGTGGGTGTGTGTTTCGTATTGGTTTATTCATTTATTTTGTTTTTCGTAGGGGTCCTTCAGATACATTAGTGATTTTAACTACTACGATTAGTGTTATTAGTAAATATAAAGCTATAAGAATAGTTAAGTATCCGTTAGGATAGTTATATAGTTTGCTGGTTATTGTGGTAATTTCGTTTTCTATTATTGTGTTGAAATGAGTTATGTCTTTTCTGTCAAGTGTAATTCAGTCTTTTACTAGTATAAGTGCTGCTGTTATTCCCATTGTTGTTCCTATTATTTTTGTTGATAATGAGAATATTTCATTTGATGCTAGTCTTGCTACGTAGATGAAAAGGACTAGCATACCTCCAATGAATACTATGAATAGGATATATTGAAATCAGAATCTTTGATGGGTTAGTCCTCTGATCAGGCATATTAATATTGTTTGTGTTAGTAATATTAGTCCTATAGCTAGAGGATGAATTATTTGTGTAAATGTTATTCTTATAAGGGTTCTTATTATTATTAATATTTTTATTTCAGGAGGTAGTTTATTTAAAATGTTAATTTTGGAGGTTAATGATGAGGTTTATTCTTTCTTCTGAAGTTTTAAAAGGCTTACTTATCTTTGGTTTACAAGACCAATATTTTTATTAAATTATTAAAACTTACTTTAATGTTAACACGTTTATATTTTTCTTTTTCTTTTTTTTGTGGTATTTGATCATTTTCCTCTAATCGGAGGCATTTGTTGGCGACTTTGTTAAGATTGGAATTTATGGTTTTGGTTCTTTTTATTATTATTTATTTTTATCTTTGTTTCTATAATTATGAGCTTTATTTTGTTATATTTTTCTTGGTATTTTCTGTTTGTGAAGGGTCGTTGGGGCTTTCTATTTTAGTTTCTATGATTCGTGGATTTGGTAATGATTACTTTCATTCTTATAGAGTGTTGCAATGCTAAGGTTTTTAATATCTCTTATTTTTTTGATCCCTTTATGTTTTTTATGTGGAGGATGATGATTGATTCATTCCTTGTTTTTTGTTATTTCTTTCTTCTTCTTTTTTGCATTTCCTTATTTTATGGGGTGGAGTAATCTTGGGTGTATATTTGGTTGTGATTGTATTTCTTATGGTTTAATTTTGTTGAGATTATGAATTTGTGTTTTGATAATTATGGCTAGAGAGTCGGTTTTGCGCTCTGTTTATCATCCAAGTTTATTTATGTCCTTTGTTGTTTTGTTGGTGGTTATATTGGTTTGTACTTTTAGCAGAATTAATCTTTTTTCCTTTTATATTTTCTTTGAAAGTAGTCTTATCCCTACTGTTTTTATTATTTTGGGGTGGGGGTACCAGCCTGAACGTCTTCAGGCTGGTATTTATTTGCTTTTTTATACTTTATTGGCCTCTCTTCCTTTATTGGTTGGTATTTTTTATATTTATGGTTCTTTACTTTCTACTAGTTTTTTTATGTTAGGTGGTGTTGATTTTTTGAGAGGGTTCTTTTACTTTTGTATAATTTTTGCTTTTTTAGTTAGGGTACCTATGTTTTTGGTTCATTTGTGACTACCTAAGGCTCATGTTGAGGCTCCTGTGTCTGGATCTATAGTTTTGGCTGGGGTTTTACTTAAGTTAGGGGGTTATGGTTTATTACGTGTTTATCCTGTTTTGTTAAAATTTTTTGGGTTAGGTTTTGTTTGGATTTCTATTAGACTAGTAGGTGGTGTTTTAGTTAGTTTAATTTGTATACGACAAACTGATCTTAAGTCATTAATTGCTTACTCTTCCGTTGCTCATATAGGCATTGTTATTGGTGGTATTATGACTATAAATTATTGAGGGTTTTGTGGTTCATTTACTTTAATAATTGCTCATGGTTTATGCTCTTCAGGATTGTTTTGTTTGGCTAATATTACTTATGAGCGTTTAGGTAGTCGGAGTTTCTTGATTGGTCGTGGGATATTAAATTTGATACCTAGAATATCTTTCTGATGATTTATGTTGAGTGCTTGTAATATGTCTGCTCCTCCTTCTTTAAATCTTTTGGGTGAGATTAGTTTACTTAATAGTTTAATTTCTTGGTCTTGAATTAGAATACTTTTTCTCGTATTTTTGTCTTTTTTTAGAGCTGCTTATACTTTATACCTTTTTTCTTATAGTCAGCATGGTCAGTATTATTCTGGTATTTATTCTTGTTCTTTAGGTTATTCCCGTGAATTTTTGTTGCTGTTTCTTCATTGATTTCCGTTGAATTTATTTATTATGAAGGGGGATTATGTCATACTTTGGTTATAAGTATTAAGTTAGTGCTTGGGTAGTTTAATTAAAACGTTGGTTTGTGGATTCGATAATGCATTTTTGCCTCAGGTTAATGTTTCATTTATCTATTTGTTTTGTTAATTTTATTTTTTTGTTTTTTTCTGGTGTGGTTTCATTTGTTATGAGTGTTTATTTTGTATTAGGGGATCTCACTTATTTTGTTGAGTGGTGTGTTGTTACATTGAATTCCGGTAGAGTTGTTATAACTTTTTTGTTTGATTGGATATCATTGTCTTTTATGGGGTTTGTTTTTTTTATTTCTTCTTTGGTTATTTTGTATAGAGATGATTACATGCATGGTGATTTAAATATAAATCGTTTCATTTTGTTGGTTTTAATATTTGTCTTTTCTATAATGTTTCTAATTATTAGTCCTAATATGATTAGAATTTTATTGGGATGGGATGGGTTAGGATTGGTTTCTTATTGTTTGGTTATTTATTATCAGAATGTAAAGTCTTATGGTGCTGGTATGTTAACTATTTTATCTAATCGTATTGGTGATGTGGCTTTGTTAATAGTTATTGCTTGGATAGTTAATTTTGGTAGTTGAAATTATATTTATTATTTGGATTGTTTGAGAGGTTCTTTTGAAATAAATTTTATTTCTTTATTAGTTGTTTTGGCTGCTATAACTAGGAGTGCTCAAATTCCTTTTTCTTCTTGACTGCCTGCTGCTATGGCGGCTCCTACACCTGTTTCTGCTTTGGTTCATTCTTCTACTTTGGTTACTGCTGGTGTTTATTTATTAATCCGTTTTAGTCCTGCTTTTAATGATTGATTGTGTATATTTCTTCTTTTGGTTTCTGGTCTTACAATATTTATGGCTGGGTTGGGTGCTAATTTTGAGTACGATTTAAAGAGGATTATTGCACTTTCTACTTTAAGTCAATTAGGTTTAATAATTGGTGCTGTCTCTGTTGGTCTTGTTGATATGGCATTCTTTCATTTATTGACTCATGCTTTATTTAAGGCTTTACTTTTTATGTGTGCTGGTGTTATTATTCATACTATAAGGGATTCCCAGGATATTCGTTACATGGGTAGTTTATCTTTTCAGATGCCTTTTACTTCTGTTTGTTTAGGGGTTTCTAGTTTTGCTTTATGTGGTATGCCCTTTCTTGCTGGGTTTTATTCTAAGGATTTAATTTTAGAGATAGTCTCTTTTAGTTATATCAATTTGTTGGGATTTATTCTCTTTTTTGTCTCTACTGGTTTAACTGTTTGTTATTCTTTCCGGTTATTTTATTATGTATTTTGTGGTGATTTTAATTCCTGTACTTTTTGTTTTGTTAGTGATGATAATTTTAATATGATTTGTGGTATAGTTGGTTTAATGTTGATTGCAGTTTTTGGTGGAAGATTATTGAGATGAATTATTTTTTGTACTCCTTCTATAGTTTGTCTTCCTTTTTATTTGAGGTTTTTGATTATTTTTGTTAGTTTATTAGGTGGTTGACTTGGTTATGAACTTTCTAAGTCTGGCTTAGGTTCATCTTTATTTTCTTTATTTTTTTATAAGTCAGTTGTTTTATCTGGTTCTATGTGATTTATACCTTATCTTTCTACTCATGGTGTATTATCATTTCCTTTATTATCTGGTTATTATTCATTAAGGGTTTCTGATTTGGGTTGAGCAGAGTATGTAGGAGGCCAAGGGTTATATTGACTTTTAATTCATTTAAGTAGAGTAAATCAGTGGTGGCAATATAACAGTCTTAGGGTATTTTTGATATTTTTTGTTATGTGGGTTGTTGTTTTGATATTCGTGTTTATTTACTTGAATATCTTATGTTAGAGTACAACACTGAAGATGTTGTTGAGGTTATTAAACCTTCAGGTGGTATTTATGAAAGTTTTCTTTATCTTTACAGTGAAAGTGTAATGTTTTTGTTAAACTACATAAATAGAAATGTAAACGGGATTTAACCGCTAGAATGATAAGTTAGCAGCTTTCATTTGATCAACACATTTCCTTAGACGGAATTGATTATTCAATTTTATCATTAACAGTGATATACCTCTTTTTGGTTTCGACTAATTTAAGTAAGAGTAGGTGTTCTACTTATGTGACCAGGTCGAAGCTGGTTGCGATTATTCGCTTCTTGCTTTGATAAGGCAGACTTTTTAGTACTTTTTAGATGCAACCTAAATGTTATAATTAACTACAACCCCAGTTTTTAGTTGGCTCATTCTAGTGATCCTTGATTTCATTCGTGATATAGGCCAATAATTAGGATTGTTAGGAAGATTAGTCTGATTGTTAGTCAGGATTTTATGCTTGATGTTGTTATTACAATTGTTATCGGGAGAAGTAAAGCGATTTCTACATCAAAAATTAAGAAAATTACAGCGATGAGAAAGAATCGTAGCGAAAATGGTAATCGTGCTGAACTTTTTGGATCAAACCCGCATTCAAATGGTGATCTTTTTTCTCGATCTTCGTTGATTTTTTTTGATAGTAGGGATGTTAGAATTATAATGGCTGCTGTTAGTGTTAAGGCGATTATTGCTGTGAATATTATTGTGATTATTACTTAACTTGTTATTACAAACTTCTTGATTGGAAGTCAAGTATACTAATTATATTAGATAAGTAGTTAATTATCTTCCTCATCAGTAGATTGATATATATAGGAATAATCATACTACGTCTACAAAATGTCAGTATCATGCGGCTGCCTCAAAACCGAAGTGGTGATTTGATGAGAAGTGGAAGTTTAATTGTCGTATTAGGCATGATAGGAGAAATGTGGTTCCAATAATTACGTGGAGTCCGTGGAATCCTGTTGCTATGAAAAATGTGGATCCATAACTTGAATCTGCAATTGTGAAGGATGCTTCAATATATTCATATGCTTGTAGGATCGTGAAGTAGATTCCTAAAATTACTGTGAAGAATAATCCTTGTATTCCTTGTGTGTAATTATTTTCTAATAGTCCATGGTGGGCTCATGTGACTGTAACTCCTGATGCTAGTAGAATTGCTGTATTTAGTAGTGGAATTTGTAATGGGTTGAATGGTAAAATTCCTGTTGGTGGTCAAATTGATCCTAATTCAATGGTTGGTGAAAGTCTTCTATGGAAGAATCCTCAGAAGAATGAAATAAAGAAGAATACTTCTGAGATGATAAATAGGATTATACCTCATCGTAATCCTTTAGTTACTATTTTTGTATGTAATCCTTGATATGTTCCTTCACGTACAATATCTCGTCATCATTGAATTATTGTTAATACCATAATTAATCTTCCTATCAGTAGAAGTCTTTGTCTATATTGATGGAATCATTTGATTATTCCTGATAGTGTGATTATTGCTCCAATGGCTCCTGTTAGTGGTCATGGTCTCTGTTCAACTAGATGAAATGGGTGATTTCTGTGTCTTGTCATTAATTTACTTCTCTAGAATATAAAGTTGTTAGTACAGCAAATACGTATGATTGAATTACTGCTACAGCAGATTCTAGTATTAGCAGTAGGATTTGTGCAGTGATTAATATTCATAGAAGTGATTGATTAATTGTGGGTCCATTATTTCCCAGTAGAGTTAGTAAAAGGTGGCCTGCAATTATGTTTGCAGTTAGTCGTACTGCTAGTGTTCCTGGTCGGATTATATTTCTGATTGTTTCAATGCATACTATAAATGGTATTAGGACAGTGGGGGTTCCTTGTGGAACTAGATGTTCAAATATATGGTTGGTGTTATTAATTCATCCAAATAATATAAATCTTATTCATAATGGTAGTGCTAGGGTTAATGTTATGGTAAGGTGACTTGTTCTGGTAAATACATATGGGAATAAACCTAGGGAATTATTGAATAGGATTAGTGAGAAAAGAGATACAAGTAGAAGGGTTATTCCTTTTCTTTTATTGCCTAAGAGAGTTTTAAATTCTTCATGTAGTTTTGTTATTAAAAGGTTTCATATTATTAAGTGTCGTGATGGGATTAGTCATATTCTGACTGGGATAAATATTAGTCCTAGAAATGTTCTAGTTCAGTTAATGGGTAAATTGAAAGTTCTTGTTGATGGATCAAATACTGAGAATAGGTTTCTTATCATCTTCAGTTTATAGATTTTTTAATAATTTCTTTCTTTATGATATGTTTTAGTTCGGGAATTCTTGTGTAGAAGTTTATTGTAGCGAATAGAATTAAGGTTATTGAGAATATAATGAATAGTATTAATCATCTTAGGGGTATTATTTGAGGTATAAAGGAGTATCTTGATTATGATTATTTTGGCTTGACGGACCAATGTTATTTATTAACTAACTCCTTTCATCAGAAGTAGTTGCTAGTTACTATAAGGTGGTTTAAGAGACCAATACTTGCTTTCAGTCATCTGATGATTCTCTGAGGTTTGAAATTCAATTAATGAATGTATTAGTAGATACACTTTCAATTACAATTGGTATAAATCTGTGGTTTGCTCCACAAATTTCTGAGCATTGTCCATAAAAGAGGCCTGGTCGATTAATTAGGAATCTACATTGATTTAGTCGCCCTGGTGTGGCATCTGTTTTAACTCCCAGACTGGGTACTGTTCATGAATGTAGAACGTCTGCTGCTGTAATAATAATTCGGATGAATGAGTTTATTGGTAATGTGGTATGGTTATCTGTATCTAGGAGGCGGAACATTCTTTTGTCATCTCTGTCTTGGGGTATTATGTATGCGTCGAATTCTGCTTTGATGAAGTCTGAGTATTCATATCTTCAATATCATTGATGTCCAGTTGTTTTTAATGTTAAGGTTGGTCTTTGGATTTCATCTATGAGGTATAGTAGTCGTAGGGATGGAATGGCAATAAATACTAGGATAATTGCTGGAATAATTGTTCAGGCTACTTCAATTATTTGACCTTCTAGTATGAGTCGGTTAATGTTTTTGTTGATTGCTAGGGTAATTATTATGTAAGTTACTACTGCTAGGATTATTGAGATAATTATTAGGGTATGATCATGAAATAAAATTAATTGTTCTATAATTGGAGATGCACTGTCTTGTAAATTTATATTTGCTCATGTTGTCATATTCTAAAAAAAGCTTTATGGCTTTATATGTGGAGCTTAAATCCACCGCACTTATCTGCCAAAATAGATTATTATGCGGATTGCTTTAGCATAATAATTGTTGGCAATTCTGAGTAGCTATGTTCTGCTGGTGGAAGATTTTGTGATCATTCAATTGAATTTCTTGTTTGGGTAGGGAAAAGGATTTGTCGGTTTGAACTTATTCTCTCTCAGATGATGAAGATAAATATTATTACTCTTGCAAATGAAATTGTTGATCCAATTGATGATACAATATTTCATGCTGTGTATGCATCTGGATAATCTGAGTATCGTCGTGGTATACCAGCAAGTCCTAGGAAGTGTTGTGGGAAGAATGTTAAGTTTACTCCTACAAATATTACTGTGAATTGTGCTTTTAATCACTTTGGATTTAATGTTAATCCTGTAAATAGTGGGTATCATTGGATAAAACCTGCTATAATTGCAAATACAGCTCCTATTGATAAAACGTAGTGGAAGTGAGCTACTACGTAGTATGTATCATGTAAAATAATATCAATTGATGAATTTGCTAGAACCACTCCAGTTAATCCTCCTATTGTGAATAGGAATACAAATCCTAGTGATCATAAGCAGGTTGCTCTGTATGTTAGTTGTGATCCGTAAACTGTTGTTAGTCATCTGAAGATTTTAATTCCTGTCGGTACAGCAATGATTATTGTTGCTGATGTAAAATATGCTCGGGTATCTACATCTATTCCTACTGTGAATATGTGATGTGCTCATACTACAAATCCCAATAATCCAATTGCTAATATAGCGAAGATTATTCCTAAGTTTCCAAATGCTTCCTTTTTACCTCTTTCATGACAGATGATATGTGAGATTATTCCAAAGCCAGGTAGAATTAGAATGTATACTTCTGGGTGTCCGAAGAATCAAAATAAATGTTGATATAAGATTGGGTCACCCCCACCAGCTGGATCGAAGAATGATGTATTTAGGTTTCGGTCAGTTAATAGTATTGTAATTGCTCCTGCTAGAACAGGTAGTGACAGTAATAATAGAAGAGCTGTAATTGCTACTGCTCATACAAAAAGTGGAATTCGTTCTGGTTTTATGCTTCCAGGTTTTATGTTAATTGTTGTTGAAATGAAGTTAACTGCTCCTAGGATGGATGAAACCCCTGCTAAATGTAGTGAGAAAATAGCTAAGTCTACAGACGCCCCAGCGTGAGCAATTCCTCTAGCTAAAGGGGGGTAGACTGTTCATCCTGTTCCTGCTCCTCTTTCTACTATGCTTCTAGTCAGTAGTAGTGTTAATGATGGGGGTAGCAATCAGAATCTTATGTTGTTTATTCGTGGGAATGCTATATCGGGGGCTCCTAATATTAATGGTACTAGTCAATTTCCAAATCCACCAATTATGATTGGTATTACTATAAAGAAGATTATTACGAAGGCATGTGCTGTTACAATTACGTTGTAAATTTGATCATCACCAATTAGTGACCCTGGTTGACCTAGTTCAGCTCGGATTAGTATTCTCAGTGATGTTCCTACTATTCCTGATCAGGCTCCAAAGATGAAGTATAAAGTTCCAATGTCCTTATGATTAGTTGAAAACAATCATCGGTTTACAATAAGTAGAGTGGCTGAGATTAAAGTAGGTGGTAGATTGTAAGTCTATTAAGGGGTTATACCCCTCTACTATGTTGGCTTTATATTCATGTTTGTGATTACAGTATGCAATTTTGTAGGGATGGTAAATTTGCCATTAAGGCCTAAAGATGTGTTCTTTATTTATAGCTTTGAAGGTTATTAGTTTCTTTAACTTAAAGCCTTTATTAATTGATGTTGATGGTTATTGTGCATATAATTAACCCCATTATTGATGTTGATGACAGGATGATTCTGTATGCAAGAATTTTATTTTTCCTATGCAGTCACGTTCTTCATTTACATCTTTCATGTAGGATAATGAATCTTGAATAGCAGATTCGTAAGTAGAAATATAGAGTTACTAGTGACATTACTACCATTGTTACTGCAATAAATGTTAATCTATTTATGACCATTGCTTGAATAACAATTCACCTTGGTATGAATCCGATAAATGGTGGAAGTCCACCAAGTGATAACAGTGATGTGAATAGGATAAATTTTGTTGAAATTTCCGTACTAATTGACATTGTTTGATTAATGAAGGAGATATTGAATGACTTAGCAATAGTTGTCACAGTTGCTGTCAACAGTGAATACACTATGAAGTACAATGTTCATAAATTTCTCCCTCTTAGTAGGGAAGTTAATATTCATCCAGTATGATTAATTGATGAATATGTTAAGATTTTTCGGATTGATGTTTGGTTTATTCCGCCTAAAGATCCAATAATTACTGATGTTAGAATAATTGTTAAGGTCAGGAGGTTAATTTTTATTGAGTAGGAAATAAGTATTATGGGTGCTGCTTTTTGTACTGTTATTATTAGAAGACAGTTTATTCATCTGAGCCCTTCCATCACTCTAGGGAATCATCAATGTAGTGGAGCAGCTCCTATTTTTAGTAGTAGGGGGATTATGATTACGTACTCATAAACACCTACTCCGGTAGGAGTGATCTGACTAATTAGAGCTTTCATTACTACTAGAAATAGAAGGGTGGATGATGCTAGGGCTTGAATAATAAAGTACTTTAATGAGGCTTCAGTTGTGAAGATGTTTTCTTGTGATGATATAAGTGGGATAAATGATATGAGATTAATTTCCAGTCCTATCCAGGCACCAAGCCAGGAGTTCGAAGAAATGGAAACTAAAATACCCCCTACCAACATTGTTGATAGAAGGAATTTTGTTGGGGTGTTGGGCATTAGAGAAGAGAGTGAATACTCTATGTATGGGGTATGAACCCATTAGCTTATGTTTAGCTTACTTTTCTACTTTAATATATCTTGGTGTATGGTGCACGTGAATTTTTGATGTTTTTGGTGTCAGTTTAATTCTGTCAGATATAATTTTTAGTGTAGGTAAAATGGTCAATTACATGTTTCATCCTATCACGATGATCCTTTATTCAGGCTCTGCACT